AACATATCTAACTAATAGATATCTGTATAATATGTATCTGTGTACCAATTTTAGTTCTGGGGTTTACATAGACTCATATGTTTTGTTATAATTGAAATTGAGAGGGATTTTTTGCTTGAAAAAATAAATACGGATTAGTTCGATCTCAATTTGTATTTTCTTATGTCATTAGGAAATCTCAATTTCGAGATTCAAATACCCGAATCGTTCATGAAGTCGAAGTAAGCAGTAAATAGTTAATGGTTCCCATTTGTTGGCTGAAAATCCACATTTGCTTTTTCAATAGAGAAGCGAAAGAAGTTTTTAGCGTTGTGGATTTTCAGATCTTACACAATCAATCGAAGCGATGGATCAAATCCAAAACCCAAAAGGGGTCTTTTTTTTTTTTAGGAAAAGAAAAAGATTAAGGAAAACGGGAGTCAAAATGCAAGTACAATAAAAAAAATCAGTAATCCGAGAAAATTTTCATCTCATCTATTTTGTATCATTTTGGCGGCATGGCCGAGCGGTAAGGCGGGGGACTGCAAATCCTTTATCCCCAGTTCAAATCCGGGTGTCGCCTGATCAACAAAAAACTGGAAATCTCTTCTTCTGTTCTGCTGATATAACTGGCCAAATTATTCACTGCTAGAAGGAGAGGAAAGAGACTGTTGATACTTTCTTTGATTCTAAGCCTGTGTTCTTGTGGTCTAAAGGTTTTCTCCTCGGTTGCATCTAGGATTCAAGGAAATATTATAATCTACTGCCAGAGGGGCTATCAAGATTTTAAGATTCCCTTCTATTACTAAGGAAGTGTTTAATGACTGGATCTTGAATCAGATTGTAGAGCCTGATAGGAAATCGGATTTAATTAATAGTTTTGGAAAGGAGCGGAAGTTTCTTTCTATATCTATATGACGGGCTCGCCAGAATCCCATGAATACTAGGGGACCTCATCAATATTAGATTGGATGGATAATTGACTTTTCTAGAAACTAGAAAAAGCGGTAAAAGGAAAAAATTTCTTTTTGGATTGGTTTCTCAATAATTTTTTGTCAGAATCCCTTTTTGACTCTGCGCCATTCATTCCACTATTATTAGTGAGGAATAATGGAATAATACTTTCGTATTTATAGAGATAGGGGACATAATTCACATGGATATAGTAAGTCTCGCTTGGGCTGCTTTAATGGTAGTCTTTACATTTTCCCTTTCACTCGTAGTGTGGGGAAGAAGTGGGCTCTAGAAGTACTACTAATTGAGTTGAGGAATCAAACCGTATCAAATCAATTGTTTTCTAGATCGTTCTGTAACATAAACTATTTAAAATAAAATCAAAATAAAATATCTGAATGGAATTTTGAATTCATTGGAATCCAATGGAAAAATCGATGATAGGAATCATACTCTTTCAATCAAAGAGAGATTTGAGCGATTCCCGTGTTTGTATTTCGAAAAGAAAGGGATTCAGAGGATTGGAAATATATTCCAACCTAAAATTCTTCCAAAATTTTCTATTTCAATCAATGGAATAGGCTTTTACTATCTTTATAGATGAATAAAGAGGAAACTCGGACCTTTTTTTGATTTCTTTCCCTCTTTACTGTTCCAAGAGTAAGTCGTTTTTTTTTTGTTAAGTGTATACGCACTTTCTATGAGAAATGATATAGAGATAGTGGTTGTTTAACAAGAGACTATGCATATGAAATAATATGTCGGGCGAGGCCCATATTGAGTATTTACCACTTGGTTTCTAATTTTAGAAAGGCGGTTTGCGCTTTATCGACTTATTTCATAGCATGGTTCGTAGGTTAAACCTCGGTGAGGTTTTCTCTTCCTTTTTATAAAAAGGAAAAGAATTCGAATCCTAAGAGAAAAATTTTCTCAAATTGATTGGAACAATTAGATGTAGCTAATTGGGTGTTATGTCAATTCCATACAATACAATGTATGGAATTAATATACACATATAGAAAAAAGAGTATTGTATAGAAAAAAAAGTATTGTAGATTGATCTATACAAACTTCATTTTTGTTTTACTTACAACTTTATAGACTTAGACTAAGAGATAGATAGTATGGTAGAAAGAAAGATTCATCTATTTCTTTCTTACCATACTATCGAATTCATAGAATATTGCCGATTAGAGTCTGCTCATTTCATTTAAATTAAGACGCGAAACTGGAATCCTTTTCATTTGACTTCGTCCATTTTTCATAAAAAATCAGAAGGAAAGTTTCGTTCAAAGTCATTTGAAAATTCAATTAAATTAATCATTTTGGCTGACTGTTTTTACGTAAATGATAAGGAGAAAAGCGGTAGGAACTAGAATGAATAGTGCAGTAGCAATAAATGCAAGAATATTTACTTCCATAATCTCATCGGTTTTTTTACTTGGCAATAATTCGGGATTTAATCCCCTAGAGATGATAAACCTTTCGTCTGTAAATTCAATGACTAAATAACCTCTCAATGATCTTAAATCGGATCAATATCATGAATAACAATATCGGATCTATC